TTTCTATTTTAAATTGAGGAAAAGATTCGATCATAATATATATCGAAGTGGATACCCCGGATTCTCCAAAAATAAGAATCATTTCTTTCAATACTCACCCGTTGTTAGTTAACAATCCTAATGATTGGATCCATATGCTTCATTTTGATAGGAAATAAAAAAAAAATAGTAAAATGATTCTTTATCGAATGACTATTCATCTATTGTATTTTCATCAAATAGGGGGGGGAAGACTCTATGGAAAAATGGTGGTTCAATTTGATGTTGTTTAACGAAAAGCTAGAACATAGGTGTGGGCTGAGTAAATCAATATATAGTTCTGATGCTATTGGACATACCAGTGGAAGTGAAGAGCCTATTAAAACGGATACGGGGAAAAACATTCCCCATTGGAGTAATAGTAGCAGTTATACTTTCCGTAATGTTGATTATTTATTTGATATCAGGAATATTTGGAGTTTTATCTCGGACGACACTTTTTTAGTTAGGGATAGTAATGGTGACAGTTATTCTGTATATTTTGATATTGAAAATCAGATTTTTGAGATTGACAATGGTAGTTCTTTTCTGAGTGAACTAGAAAGTGTTTTTTCTAATTATTTGAATAGTGGGTCTAATAGTAATAATCACTACAATTATCATTACATGTATGATACTCAATCTAGTTGGACTAATCACATTAATAGTTGCATTGATAGTTATCTTCGTTTTGAAGTCAGTATTAATAGTTCTATTTCAGGTGGTACCGACAATTCTAGTGACAGTTATATTTATAGTTTCATTTGTACGGAAAGTGTAAGTGGTAGTGAAAGCGGGAGTTCTAGTACTAGTATAAGAACGAATAGTAATGACAGTGATTTCAATATAAGAGGAAGATCTAGTGATTTCGATATAAATCAAAAATACAGACATTTATGGGTTCAATGCGAAAATTGTTATGGATTAAATTATAAAAAATTTTTTAGGTCAAAAATGAATATTTGTGAACAGTGTGGATATCATTTGAAAATGAGCAGTTCAGATAGAATTGAACTTTCGATTGATCCGGGCACTTGGGATCCTATGGATGAAGATATGGTCTCTATGGACCCCATTGAATTTCATTCAGAGGAAGAACCTTATAGAGATCGTATCGATTCTTATCAAAGAAAGACGGGTTTAACTGAAGCTGTTCAAACGGGCGTAGGTCAACTAAACGGTATTCCAATAGCAATTGGGGTTATGGATTTTGAGTTCATGGGGGGTAGTATGGGATCCGTAGTTGGCGAGAAAATAACCCGTTTGATCGAGTATGCGACTAATCGATCTCTACCTGTCATTATTGTGTGTGCTTCCGGAGGAGCACGTATGCAAGAAGGAAGTTTGAGCTTGATGCAAATGGCTAAAATCTCTTCTGTTTTACATAATTATCAATCAAATAAAAAGTTATTCTATGTCTCAATCCTTACATCTCCTACAACCGGTGGAGTAACAGCCAGTTTTGGTATGTTGGGAGATGTTATTATTGCTGAACCAAATGCCTACATTGCATTTGCGGGTAAAAGAGTAATTGAACAAACATTGAATAAGACAGTACCCGAGGGTTCACAATCAGCTGAGTATTTATTCCAGAAGGGCTTATTCGACTCAATCGTACCACGTAATCCTTTAAAAGGTGTTCTGAGTGAGCTATTTCAACTACACGGTTTCTTTCCCTTGAATCAAAATGAAGGAAATTGAAATTCAAGTAGAGCACTAAATTCAATTATTTGTAGCGAACAAGTATTTATATTTAGTTCATACTAATAAAAAAAAACTCCTTATTAGAAAGAAGATAAGGATGGGAGAAGAATAATTAAAAAATTCATTTTGAAAATGAAAGATGAATTAGGTACACTTCATTTAATTCGACATTCCTTGCACTTATAATAGATTTCATTAATATTACTTATAAATAGATATCTTTATGATAAGATATCTTTATAATAGGTATAAAGAAAGGGGCACCCGTTCTATGACAGATCTCAACTTACCCTCCATTTTTTTGCCCTTTGTGGGCCTAGTATTTCCGGCAATTGCAATGGCTTCTTTATCTCTTCATGTCCAAAAAAATAAGATTGTATAGATCCGACGGAACCAATTCTCATCAATTTATTTGAACATGGTATCATAACGGGATCATAATACATATATTTATTTAGTTTAATATGGTACGATATGTGGCTCTTTTCGAACACAAAGGAAAGAACTGTTTGTTATGCATACGGACACATGATATCCGCGTAAATGCATATATATGGATATAGCTGGTAAAAAATGAATGGATTGGCGAATATTTTAAATAAAAAGTCAACGTATATAACCAATTACTCCTGATGGTTTCCATCAAAATAGTGCTAGTTGATGAGAGTTACTTCGGGATCAATAGAAGTAAAGTCAAATTCATTTTGGTTATTCTCTCAATTCCAATCGAATGCAAGCGGATCTAGTATAGTATGAACTGGCAATCAGAACATATATGGATAGAACTTATAACGGGGTCTCGGAAAACAAGTAATTTTTGTTGGGCCTGTATCCTTTTTTTAGGTTCGCTAGGGTTCTTAGTGGTTGGAACTTCCAGTTATCTTGGTAGGAATCTGATATCCGTATTTCCATCTCAGCAAATCATTTTTTTTCCACAAGGGATTGTGATGTCTTTTTATGGGATTGCAGGTCTATTCATTAGCTCCTATTTGTGGTGCACAATTTCGTGGAATGTAGGTAGTGGTTATGACCGCTTTGATAGAAAAGAAGGAATAGTATGTATTTTTCGTTGGGGATTTCCGGGAATAAATCGTCGCATTTTCCTTCGTTTCCTTATTAGAGATATACAATCCATCAGAATGGAGATTAAAGAGGGTCTTTATCCTCGTCGTGTCCTTTATATGGAAATCAGAGGCCAGGGAGCCATTCCATTGACTCGTACTGATGATAATTTGACTCCACGAGAAATTGAACAAAAAGCTGCTGAATCGGCCTATTTCTTGCGCGTACCAATTGAAGTATTTTGAAATGAACTGAAGAATAAATGTCTTCCCAGCATGAGAAAAGACACTTGTGAATTCCCCTTTTAAGACAACTGAAGTTTCCGCAGAATGTTCATTCGAGCGAAACATATTCGATTTTTTCCCGTTCCGTTGTCGAGGAGACCACATAGAATAAAACAAAAGCAGGAGAACGTATATGGAACAACAACTATAATCAAAAGCAATTTTTTGTAAACCAACTCCATTTTTTTATATTTTATACTAGTCAAAAGTATTATCTACTATAATTAGAATCTAATAAGTATGCTTCATCAAATATATCCGAACTTGGATTTTGTAATCGTAATATAGAATTTCTCTTTTTAGGTTCAAGAATTTGAATTAATACGTTATTTCCGGGCTTTGGTTATATGGTGATTCATTTCTAAATAATGAATTGATGCGAGGGGAGTTTTTTCGTCTCGAAATCCGACGAATATTCGTGACTTCCAGTGGGTTTTCGAGTATTCATCGAACGGATAATCAAATTTAGATGAAATTAGTTCGAATTTTCCCAATTGAGATATCTCCGGGAATTCTATATATATCTTAGCCGAAAAAGGACCCTTATTCTATTTCTATATCTAGATCCAAGGACGAAATTTTAAGACAAAAATGGGAATAGATTTATAGGTTCGATACCTTGTTATAGAATTCGTGCTTCGGAGAAATATCAGATAGAATAGACGAATGAAGTAAATTCATTAACAATTCACATATACAAAATGAAAAAAAACACACACACACATTGACTTCCCTCCCATATCTCATATCTATAGTATTTTTGCCCTGGTGGGTCTCTCTCTCATTTAAGAAAAGTCTGGAACCTTGGATTACTAATTGGTGGAATACCCGGCAATCCGAAACTTTTTTGAATAATATTCAAGAGAAAAACGTTCTAGACAGATTCATAGAATTAGAAGAACTATTCCTGTTGGACGAAATGATAAAGGAGTACCCGGACACACATATACAAAAGCTTCGTATAGAAATACACAAGGAAACGATACAATTGATCAAAACACGCAATGAGTATAATCTACATATCATTTTGCATTTCTCGACAAATATAATATGTTTCGCTATTCTAAGTGGTTATTTTATTCTGGGTAATGAAGAACTTAGAATTCTTAATTCTTGGGTTCAGGAATTTCTCTATAATTTAAGTGACACAATAAAAGCTTTTTCAATTCTTTTAGTTACTGATTTATGGATTGGATTTCACTCGACCCATGGTTGGGAACTTATAATTGGTTCGGTCTACAACGATTTTGGATTGGCTCATAATGATCAAATTATATCTGGTCTTGTTTCCACTTTTCCAGTTATTCTAGATACAATTGTGAAATATTGGATCTTCCATTATTTAAATCGTGTATCTCCTTCACTTGTAGTCATTTATCATTCAATGAATGAATGAGTTCTTCATTCATTCATTGAATGATATGAATCAAATTAGAATGTTTCTTCGTGTATAAGGAAAGTATTTTCAATCTTACTGATTCTTTATACTTCTACCTGTTTACCTGGTCAAGTTATTCGTCCTATATTTGTACAATTATTCCAGTACAATGGCAGACTCGTGGATAGGTAACTATACTAGCTAGCTACCTTTCTAATTTATTGTAGAAATTCCGGGATCAACGATTGGACCATGCAAAATAGAAATACTTTTTCTTGGGTAAAGGAACAGATGACTCGATCCATTTCTGTATCGATTATGATATATGTAATAACTCGGGCATCTATTTCAAATGCATATCCCATTTTTGCGCAGCAGGGTTATGAAAATCCACGAGAAGCAACTGGACGAATTGTATGTGCCAATTGCCATTTAGCTAATAAGCCCGTGGATATTGAAGTTCCGCAAGCTGTGCTTCCTGATACTGTATTTGAAGCAGTTGTTCGAATCCCTTATGATATGCAACTGAAACAAGTTCTTGCTAATGGTAAAAA